TTTCAGACAGCGATTCAGGAGGACTTGTTAGGGAAGTAAGAAGCCCCTTTGCCATCTCTTGATCTGCAAAGAATTCGCGACGTGAAAACACAGGCGCATCGAAAAAGAATGGATTCGCAGGGTCCCAAAGAAATTGGCTTATTTGAAATTGAAAAAAGACTTGGTCTTTGGAAAATCGATCTCGTGTCTGGTACTGCATGGTTCCACTCTGCAAGAACTCCGAATCATTCTCTTCCGAATCATTCTCTTGATGAGAAATGATCCGCGTGCCCCAAAATGACCTGGACCAATAGGGAAATCCCAATTCATTGGGACTTTCGATCCAACCAAAGAGATCGGGGTACCATATTCTAGGAGCCCATATTCTAGGAGCCCAAACTATGTCATTGAAGAAATCCTCCTCTATCTGTGGCAGGTCGCGGTCTCCTTCTCTAAATGCAACCCCTTCTTCCAATTCAAACTCCGAGTCGTCTTTTTCATAGAGAAATTTCTGATCAACGCTAGAACAAAATCCATTTTGCATCATATCTAAGGGATTCCTTCGTTCGGACCGAAGAAGCAATGTCACTCGATCAGTATCAAACTGACTGCCCTCTTTTTCTGTCCGAGAGGATAGAGTGCCTTCTCCTTCGAATACTTCTAATAGGCCACGAACTAGAGCAGAATCAGTCTCAACCAAATAAGAAGTGATCCCATTTTTTTCATCGGGTCCGGGTAGAGACCAAAGATCATGAGCGACCGATCCGGCAGAACAACTCAAAAGATAAAGAAGTCTCGTTAATCTCTTCATGCTCGTTGCAAGCTCGAAGTACCAGTTGTACAAATAAGAACTAGGGAATCTCGTCTTCAGATAGATAGATAGAGGATCTATGGAACCATTACTTAGAAGTACATTTTGTGCAACAGCCCTTCCTATCTGATAGAAAAGGATCCCATGATCCTGAACCGGTCTTACCTTGGCTCGCAAATTCCAAGTTTGTCTATGAAGAGCAGATCGAATTGTATGAGTGTCTATAGTGGATTTCTTCTGTGCAATACTAATGGATAGGGCCTCATTGGTAAGTGCTACAAGATCTCGTACACTGGAACCCATGGTTAGGGACCCGAATCCATTAGGATGGGACAGTTTCTTTTCCAAGTGAAATCCCCTAGTATATGAAAGAGTGAAAAAGTGCTTTCGTTGTTGTGGAATAAGAAGCCTTCGTAGCTTAAGGCATGTATTTAATTTATTCGGAGCTATTAGAGCGGGATCCACTTTTGGGGGAATATGAGTCGAAGCAATAACAAGGATATTGCTAGTGGAGCATCTTTCACAATCCCTGGAGAGAGAGTTCACTAATAGACCGAGGGAGAAGTCATTCGACGCACGCACAGACAGATCATGAATGTTTGGAATCCATAGTATGCAAGGGGACATTGCTTTTGCTAATTCGAATGGAAGGAGGATACTAAATCTCTCGAGTAGGAGTCTATCCCTATCCGTAGTTAGCTCAGTTAGCAGCTCTATATCATCTATATCAAGGTCATCATCGCTATCGCTATCGTCACTCTCATTAATAGCAATAGCGTCACTCTCATCACTATCACTAGAATCATTATCAAGATCAAGATCGTCAGCGTCACTATCATAAGGATCGATCTTAGAAAAAATGTCATGCAGGAACTTGTTCGGAACGACCGTAATGAAAGGAACATAGGAGTTTGTCGCGAGGGATTTGACCAAATAGGATCGTCCAGTTCCTATCGAACCTATCACTAAAATACCCCTAGAGGGGGATAGGGCTAAGCGGAGCGAAAAGGGTTTTCCAGGAGATCGGAAAGTAGCCCCACACGAGGTTTGTGAATAAGTGATTGTCTGAAAATGAGCAAGGAATATCCGTCTTTCGGCTAAACAGGATCTATTGAACTCATAATTCATTAGATCCTTTTGATGAATGTCAACTACGTATCGTAAGTAAATTGATCCCGGTTGTTCAACCATTTGATAACTAGAGTCATTCTTTGATAAACCATCACTATGAGTCAGACTCAATAGCATTTGATCCATCCTTTTTTCTGTCGTTAAGGTGGAGAACTGAACCAAGAATTCTCTTTCTTCATCCTCAATCAAATCACTGTTCGCGACCCAGGATTCTATTTGATCATCAATCCACTCAACGTTCACGTTTTTTCTTAGCAATGAATAGAGCTCTTTACTTGTACGACTTAGATGTCTCGTATTTCTCGAAAAAGTGATTCGATTGATGGGATTTGGTATGATCCTTAGGAAATCCATGATACCGATGAGATTGCTATTCCAAAATTTCTTCTTAGTAAAAGCAAAACCCCATATTGCTTCGAGAAAATAGACGAATTGTTCCAGAGCAACTAGAAAGAGATTCTTTAACCAGAAAGAATTTCGCTCAGATGAAATAGACGAATTGTTCCAGAGCAACTAGAAAGAGATTCTTTAACCAGAAAGAATTTCGCTCAGATGTAGGATACCTATCCAGAAGTTTTCGCAACTCAATCATGTATGATGGAATCATTAACGATTTGATCTTTTTGAAATCCGTCTGTAACTCACTAGAGGCTCGGGAAACAAAGAGAAGATGGGTATTAACGAGATATCCAGCAACAAGAAGAAGGAAAAGGATGAGGAACTCCCGAGCATTTGATGATCTCAGCCATAGGGGTGACTCATTATCATTCTTTCGATGAATCATTTCTGCGGACCGAAGAAGAATCTGTAACCAATGACTCGAAATCTCACTGAGATTCCAGTTTGAAAGAATCACCCACAATTTTGTCTGAAGAATCCACCATGATGTCTCCAGAATACCCTGAAAAAGAGATATGTGACTGCGCAATAGGTTTGAAAAAGGATCGAAAAGGGCGAATTTGAGATACTTGAACCCTGTCAAAGTAAAGAACCACGGTATATAGGGTTGGAACAGAGTCCATTGTGCGAGATTAAAAAAAGCTGGAACAGAGTCCATTGTGCGAGATTTAAAAAAGCACGCTCTCGTTCAAGGGTTCTATCATCCATCTCCCGTTTCTTAACCCTAAGACTAAGACTAAGACTCCGTTTTTTCCTCTTTTTGGATTTCTCAGCCCAGGAAGTGGGAATCAAACCCATGTTTGAATTGAAATTGAGATACTGCTTCCCTTCGGAATCGGAATCAGATAGATTCATATCTGAAAGAGGTGGACAATCCGTTCTTTCAAAATGGACTATTTGTCCCTCTGTTAGAGGTGTTCCAGAAATGTCTGCGATCGAATAAATAGCTCTACCAACGAATGGATCGGATCGCATTGGAAAATGGAAAGATTTGTACAAGTTATACGTTTCGTCACCACTTTGTGGCAAATCCTTAGGTATGAATATCTTCGATACCTGTGACTCGATTGGTGAAATCGTATCTCGCTCCAAAAAAACATGTTTTTTTTTACCGACGCACAAAGAAAATCTTTTGTTGCGAATGAACAAGATATTGAGGAATTGTCCATACGTAAGATCAGAATTCTTGAGAAGGGCCTTTTCCACAGAAAAAGGGAATTTTTTGTTACAATCGAACCAGAAGTGATGTGGATTATTCAAGAATCGAAGTCGATTTGCTTTCGAAAAAGAAGATATCAATGAACTTCGATGAAATGGTTTCACGGGATTCAGCCAATTGTCTCGATCGTGGGATATCATTGAGAAATAGGAATCCGTGGTATCCAAATTGTTCCTGCAATTCTTTCGAGTCGGGAATGAGTCAATCATCCATTTTGTCTTATTGAACAAAAAGGGTGATAGTGTGCCTCCATTGATCGAGAATTTCGATTGTTTGGAAGGATCATGATCATCCAATAAGAAGGGTTTCCATTGATTTTTAGTAAAAGGAACGATTTGAACACCTATTGAGTCTAACAACGGATTGCAGAGTGCATCATTCGGCCCTTTCAATTCATAGATATAGATGGGGATCTCAGACCCAGGAATGGGGGGACTTCCGAGACTCAAAAAGAAAAAAGGAAGTGACTTCGACAAAAAGGACAAAAAGAGAAGTGACTTCGACCAAAAGAAGAGAAGTGACTTCGACCAAAAGGGAAGTGAATTCGACAAAAATAAAGATGCCTTCCACAAAAGGAAACGAGGTGACTTCCTCAAAAAGGGATGTGACTTCGACAGTTTGACCATAAACTCGGCCCAATCAATCCAATATGGAGTCGGATTCATACGGAATCCATTCAGATGACTACAGAAGCGATTCAGATGAATACGGAAGCGATTCAGATGAATACGGAAGCGATTTAGATGAATCCAGAATACGATCTCGATTCAGATAAATACGGAAGCGATTCAGATGAATCCAGAATCGATCTCGATTCAGATGAATACGGAAGCGATTCAGATGAATACGGAAGCGATTTAGATGAATCCAGAATCGATCTCGATGAATACGGAATACGCATTCGATTCAGATGATAGTGCGAGCCAACAAAAACTTAACGGGACAACAAACTATAAGAAATGCTTATTCCCAGAATCAATTAATCAGAGTCAGTACATACTTTTCTTATGTACCCATAGGTCCTAGAGTGGATTTGAATCAGATTTCGGATCAATCTAGATGGATTGACTCCCGCCATTCTGTTGTTACTAGCCACTTTTTTGGCTTTTGGATCTTCAGAAAAAATAGGAGGTACAACCAATAAAGATTTTTTTTTCGATTCATCGCCGGAGTGAAATCCCTCAGAAAAAGGAAAAAATACCCTCTCATAATCAGACACCAGATCCGGCTCGGTGATTGATAGAATGAGTAGATCTGCCATTTTTGAAAATCTCTCTTCGGATTCAAAATCGTGGTCTAACGTGTACCCAACCCTGTTCCGGTCATGGAATAGATGAAAGAAATCCAAAAATGGATTTTGGGTCAAGAATGAAATCTTATTGGAACTGTCCAGATCCGGTTTCTCCTTCGGAACCCTAGCACATCCCGGATCTGATGAAATAGGATGAATTGCAATGGTCTTTTGTAAATACGGAATGATCTTGAATAGATCCACTATTTCTTTCTTTTCCGATCGCCTGGAAGGGACAAAAGAAACATCGTGTTGTTTCTTCAACAATTTAGGATCGGACCTCTCAGTAGGATTCGAACCCAGATGAAGGTCTGACCATCTGTCCGAGAAAAAAGAACGAATTGATCTTGTAGGATTCCCAAGAAATTCTTCGATTTCTTCCGGAAGCAGATGACGAACCATCTGCTTCTCACGTTCCGCGAATCGCTGGGACATTGAGGAATCTCCAGAAAGGCTTTTCGGGAATCGGTCGGATTCTATCTCGGTTCCTTCCGTTTGAAGAAAGGAAGGATCCCAATCCAAAAGAAGCGATCTTTTTTTGAGTTGTTGAATCTCTCTTTGATTGATCAATGTGTGAGATTCCGAATCCTCATTCCTAATGGAATCGAAAGCATCTCTGGATTGATCCGAAGATCCTTTCAATTGGCTAGAATCCCTTACTTGAAAGAAACGAGATCTTGGGGAATCAGAGTGAATATTTGACGATACATTCCAGACCTTGCTAAAAAACCCATCCTTGTTTCCCAACCACCCATTGTTTAACCAAATCCAATTCTCTCTCGATACCTTCCTCAAAAAATCCGATCCCTGTTGTTTGAAGAAACCCTCCCCTTCCATTGGTCTTTTTTCACGAAAAGCTGACGATACATTCCAGACCTTGCTAAAAAACCCATCCTTGTTTCCCAACCACCCATTGTTTAACCAAATCCAATTCTCTCTCGATACCTTCCTCAAAAAATCCGATCCCTGTTGTTTGAAGAAACCCTCCCCTTCCATTGGTCTTTTTTCACGAAAAGCAGGCATGAGATAACAAATCCAGTGTTTCACTAAGATTTCGAATAGCTGTCCCGAATTCAAGTTGATTCTGTTTCGCTTCTTCCTCGGAGAAAGGCCATCAAACCAGTCCCAATCGGGGTCCCTGCCGATCGGATCATCCGTCGTATAGGATACAAAAAGAAACTCCAGATCGTGGAGATCTTTCTCTTTGAATGAGATCTCAATTCCAGCTACGGTTTCTTTCGATATCTTCCAACTAGAATCCCTATTTGTTCCGATCCAGGTCCTCCACCACCGCGAACCCCAGTTCGAGTCAGGCATGATACACTTTTGAGTTATTGGGAGAACCCAAGGACTCCCTTTCGGATCCATGAAACAACTCTCAGAGATCTTTTTTTGCCCTTTTGGAAGATACAGAAGCGAAACAACCAACCTATGGGACGACCGAAACAATGTATCATTTCTGGGTCCAATGGAATTCATAGGTACAGGAAGAAGCCCCCTCAAATAGAGATTTTTTCTTTCGACCATAGTTTGATGGTGCATACGAGATATAACGACCGCTACTAGAATCAGTACTACACCCTTAACCAGTACTGCAACTTTGCTCGTGAAAGATCGGTTGCTTGGTGAACCCGAAAGCAGGATACTCCAAATTCGGGGGTCAAAAAGTTTCAGAAAACGTTCTTGGTGGAAAAAAAGGTAAGTCAAAGATCCCACGAAATCCAATTTGGTCCATGAATCTAACACTAACAAATAGCCCAAATTCGGACTTTCTCTCAATATCTCTCGCAATTCGAAGATCCACAATTGGAAATTGGCGAATTCGTAGGTTCAATTCCTACTGGATGCACACCAATGGGATGGGAGAAGTTCAGTCTATTGGAACTGGCTCTGTCTCATCATCATCAGAGAAATGAATCAATCCTATTTATATGGTTATATATGCATATACTCGAGTCGATGAGTTTTTTGGTTTTCCGAATTCTTTCGATCTTCTATTTCGATAGAGTTCGATTTCAATAGAGTTCTCTAGGAGAGTCGTTCGATTCCGTAGATTCGAATTCGAATCGTACTAGAGAACGAATTGGTGTGGTATATTCATACTATAACATATGAACCGTAAGAACTCGAATTCTTATCAATACTGGAACTCATAGGAAAGAAAGTGGATTTATGGATGGAATCAAATATGCAGTAGTTACCGAAAAAAGTGTTAAGCTATTGGTGGGCAAGAATCAATATACTTCTAATGTTGAAACAGGATCAACTAGGACAGAAATCAAGCATTGGGTCGAACTCTTCTTTGGGGTTAAGGTAATAGCGATGAATAGTCATCGGCTCCCGGGAAAGGGGGGCCCTAGTAGGAGACATAGGAGACAGACAAGGCATTACAGACGTATGATCATTACGCTTCAACCGGGTTATTCTATTCCACCCCTTTTGATGAAAGAAAAGAGCTTCAATCAAAATACTGAATAACACGGCGATACATTTATACAAAACTTCTACCCCGAGCACACGCAATGGGGCCACAGACAGGCGAGGGAAATCCAATCCACGAAAGAATTTGATCTCTGGACAGCATCATTCTGGGAAAGGGAGGAATGCCAGAGGAATCATTACCGCAAGGCATAGAGGGGGAGGGCATAAGCGTCTATACCGTAAAATCGATTTTCGACGGAATGAAAAACACATATCGGCGAGAATCGTAACCATAGAATACGACCCGAATCGAAATGCACACATTTGTCTCATACACTATGGGGATGGTGAGAAGAAATATATGTTACATCCCAGAGGGGCGAGAATTGGAGATACCATTCTTTCGGGTACAGAAGTTCCTATCTCAATGGGAAATGCCCTACCTTTGAGTGCGGTTTGAACCATGGATTTACGTAATTGGAAGTAACCAATCAGGTTTACGACGAAACCTAGAAATCGATCACAGATCCTATTTGAATGCCTCTACGGAATAGACCTCAACAGAAAACTGAAGAGTAACGGCAGCAAGTGATTGAGTTTAGTAGTTCCTCATATCAAATTATTGACTCTAGAGATACGGTAATATGGAGAAGACAAAATGGTTTGAAGCACCGACAGAACCAGAAACGCCCTTCTTTGTTTCAAAGAGAAGAAGAGAGATTATGCACATTTCATTTGATGGTCAGAGGCGAATTGAAAGCTAAGCAGTGGTAATTCTACCCCCCGGGGAAAAAGAGAGCTGTCTCCTACGTTACCCCTAATATTTGGAAGTATCGACGTAATTTCATAGAGTCATTCGGTCTGAATGCTACCTGAAGAACATAAGCCAGATGACGGAACGGAGAGACCGAGAATGTAAAATATCATCACATGAGTGATTCGGCCTATTTGGATGACTAGACTATCCCCTCATGTGATACTTCATCAGACGATTCATTATAGGATCCATCCGTCTAGATATCCTCCTATACATTCAGAAAGCCGTATGCTTTGGAAAGAAGCTTGTACAGTTTGGGAAGAGGTTTTGATTGATCAAAAAGACGAATCTACTTCAACCGATATGCCCTTAGGCACGGCCATACATAACATAGAAATCACACTTGGAAAAGGTGGACAGTTGGCTAGAGCAGCGGGGGCTGTAGCAAAACTGATTGCAAAAGAAGGTAAATCGGCCACATTAAGATTACCATCCGGGGAGGTGCGTTTGATATCCAAAAACTGCTCAGCAACAGTCGGACAAGTGGGTAATGTTGGGGTGAGACAGAAAAGTTTGATGCGTAGAGCCGGATCTAAGCGTTGGCTAGGTAAGCGTCCTGTAGTCAGAGGAGTGGTTATGAACCCTGTAGACCATCCCCATGGGGGTGGCGAAGGAAGGGCCCCCATTGGTAGAAAACACCCCACAACCCCTTGGGGGTATCCTGCACTTGGAAGAAGAAGTAGAAAACGGAATAAATATAGCGATAGTTTCATTCTTCGTCGACGTACTAAATAGGAAAATCTTGAAGATCGAATATGTTTCTTCGTCTTTACAAAAGAAAAAAGATAGGAGTAAGTAGCTGTGCCACGTTCAAAAAAAAAAAATCCTTTTGTTGCGAATCATTTATTAGAAAAAATTGAGAAACTCAACATCAAGGGGGAAAAAGAAATAATTATAACTTGGTCCCGGGCATCTACCATTATACCCACAATGATCGGACATACAATCGCCATTCATAATGGAAAGGAGCATTTGCCAGTTTATATAACAGAACGTATGGTAGGTCAAAAATTGGGAGAATTTGCACCTACTCTTAATTTCCAGAAACATACGAGAAACGATAATAAATCTCGTCGTTAATCTGAATGGATAAAGTGAATATTCGGTGCTCATCGTTCATTCGTGGGAGGTAAACCGGATGAGAAAGAAATACAAAGTTGGAGAAGTCTACGCTTTAGGTCAACATATCCGTCTGTCTGCTCACAAAGCGCGAAGAGTCATTGATCAGATTCGTGGACGTTCCTACGAAGAAACACTTCTGATATTAGGATTCATGCCTTATCGAGCATGTTACCCTATTTTAAAATTGGTTTCTTCTGCGGCAGCCAATGCGAGTCACAATATGAGGATAAAGAAAACGGATTTAATCATTAGTAAAGCCGAAGTCAACAAGGGTACTATCAGGAAAAAGTTAAAACCTCGAGCGCGAGGGCATAGTTATCCGATAAAAAGAACCACCTGTCATATAACTATTGTATTGAAAGATGTATCGAAAGATTACATATGGATACAACCCGAGGACATAGTTATCCGAGACATAGAACCACCAATCATATAACTATTGGATTGAAAGATATATTGAAAGATCACATATGGATAAAAAAAGATGGATAGAGACATATATTACATATACATATTTAAGAGAGAGGTATTTTGATATGATAGATCGGGACAGATTGAAATTGAACTGGGCTAATAGAGAGAGTGAGGGTGTATGGGACAAAAAATAAATCCACTTGGTTTGAGACTTGGTACAACCCAAAGACATCATTCCCTTTGGTTTGCAGAACCAAAAAATTATTCCAAAGGTCTTCAGGAAGATCAAAAAATACGCGATTGTATCAAGAATTTTGTACGTGATTGTATAAATAAAAATGTAAAAAAAAACATTCCTTCCGATGAGACAATCATTTCACGTCTAGAGATTCAAAAAAGTATCGATGTGATAAAGGTCGTAATCTATACAAGCTTCCCAGACTTGCCAAAATTTTTAAGAAAGGGGAAACCACAAAGAATCAAAGAATTACAGACCAATGTAGCAAAAGGGGTTCATTCTGTGAACTATAAATTCAACATTGCTATCACAATAATTACAAAGCCCTATGGACAGCCTACTGTTCTTGCGGAATACATAGCCAAACAATTAAAAGAAAGAGTTGCATTTCGAAAGGCAATGAAAACCGCAATTGAATTACTCATTGCCGAAGGGAATACAAAAGGAATTCAAGTACAAATTGCAGGCCGTATCGACGGAAAAGAAATTGCACGTGTCGAATGGATCAGAGAAGGTAGGGTTCCGCTACAAACCATTCGAGCTAAAATAGATTATTGTTCATATACAGTTCGAATGGTTTATGGGGTATTAGGCATCAAAATTTGGATATTTGCGGGCGAGGAATGAGGAATAAGGATCCTTTATTTGGATTTCCGTTCTATCCAACGAGAGAACACAAAATGACAAACTCTTTCATTCCTTTTCATTCAATCAAAAATGAACAATTCAAAAAGGAACAATTCTTTTTTTTTTTTTGTCTTTTTATTCGATTCTATTTTATAGGATTGAATAAAAATTGGATTGACTCTTTGGTATAATTGCTATGCTTAGTGTGTGACTCGGCCCTTATTACCACAATAAGAGTATGAGCTAATAATGATAGAACTCATAACTATAGAACTAATAACCAGCTCATTGCTTCGTATTATCTGGATCCAAGGCACCAGTCACTCTATGATCGAATGATCCAAGAGTTGTAGCAACTGAACTCTTTTTACATAAAAGAAAAATCAATCTGATTCTGGATTGTGATTGTGAAAGAAAAGGATCGGGTAAATGGAAGGATGATAGAAAGAGAGAACTAGAATATCCATGATATATGATTCCAATATGTATGGTCTATAAATCATCTCAAAAAAGGCAGTGTAACTGTAATAAAGCATGATATATGTATTCCAATATGTATGGTCTATAAATCATCTCAAAAAAGGCAGTGTAATGTAATAAAGCATCAATATGTAAGAAGAACCTAAAACAAAGAGCATCAAGTCAATTTAAAGGCTGAGGAAATTGACTCAGGAACAACCAATTCAATTATGAGCTCCATTGCAGAAAATTTGGCCTAGCCATTCAACAAGAAGTGATGGGAACGACGGAACCTGTGACTGCAGAAGATTCTATTGAAAACGAATTCCAATAATTCATTGGGTGGGATGGCGGAACGCACCAGAAACCAATTCAGTTATTCTGAGAGATCATGGACTGACCCTTCGGATGAACGAGATCTTGAAAGAGTCAATATTCGCCCGCGAAAGCCTTACGACGTTTTAGGATATTCACTAAAAGTCCCAATCAAGATTGGTTATCTCTGATATCAAATATCAAAAAGAAATTCTAAATCGAATTCGATTCTAGATGTATAGAAATATCTATACGCCTATTCGTGTATACAATCTTAGATTCAAAAAAAAGAATCCTATGATTCAGTGTATTATTCATTGAATACTTATCTCTAATATTATTGAATCGTTTCATTCGCGAGGAGCTGGATGAGAAGAAACTCTCATGTCCAGTTCTGCAGTAGAGATGGAATTGCGAAACAACCATCAACTATAACCCCAAAAGAACCAGATTCCGTAAACAACATAGAGGAAGAATGCGGGGCGTTTCTTATCGAGGCAATCGGATTTGTTTCGGTAGATACGCTCTTCAGGCACTTGAGCCGGCTTGGATCACATCTAGACAAATAGAAGCAGGACGACGAGCAATGACACGGTATGCGCGTCGTGGTGGAAAAGTTTGGGTACGCATATTTCCAGACAAACCTGTTACACTAAGACCAACGGAAACGCGTATGGGTTCGGGGAAAGGATCGCCCGAATATTGGGTATCAGTCGTGAAACCGGGTCGAATACTTTATGAAATGGTTGGGGTATCAGAAAAAGTAGCTAGAGAAGCGATTTCAATAACTGCGTCCAAAATGCCTATAAGAACTCAATTCCTTATTGTCGAATAGGGATATGCAAACAAAGAAAAGGGGTCTTTCTGATGAAAAACCAACCGCAGGTTGGTTTTTTTTTTTGGCCAAACAATATTTCTTTTTTCCTTTGCCCTTTCTTTGAATTGAAAGAAAAGATCAAAAAAAGCTATGATTCAATCTCAGACCCATTTAAATGTAGCAGACAACAGCGGAGCTCGAAAATTGATGTGTATTCGAATCCTAGGAGCTAGTAATCGCCAATATGCTTATATTGGTGACATTATTGTTGCTGTAATCAAAGAAGCAGTGCCTCATATGCCTCTCGCAAGATCAGAAGTGATCCGAGCTGTAGTTGTACGTACATGTAAAGAACTCAAACGTGACAATGGGATGATAATACAATATGATGACAATGCCGCAGTTGTTATTGATCAAAAAGGCAATCCAAAAGGAACTCGAGTCTTTGGTGCGATCGCTTGGGAATTGAGAGAGTTGAATTTTACTAAAATAGTCTCATTAGCCCCTGAGGTCTTATAAAAACTCATAGACGAGACCGCGATATTTTTAGTGTATCTGAAATAGATTCACTGAATTAGTAGATTGTGTCTCACGTATATCCCTTAATATTAATAATTGAGAAAGAAAAAAAAGAGCATGTTGATAATAAAAAAAACTCGAAGGCACCAATGATTATAGCTCATCATGGGTAGGGACACTATTGCCGACATACTAACTGCTATACGAAACGCGGAGATGGATAACAAAGAACTGGTTCGAATAGGATCTACTAATATCACCGAAAACATTGTGAAAATACTTCTACGCGAAGGCTTTATTGAAAACGTGAGGAAACACCGAGAAAGGAACACAAATTTCTTAGTTTCAACCCTACGATCTAGAAGAAGGCATAGAAAAGGGCCGTCTAGAACTATTTTAAAACGGATCAGCCGACCCGGTGTACGAATCTATTCTAACTATCAAGGAATCCCTAAGATTTTAGGAGGAATGGGGCTCGTAATTCTTTCTACTTCTCGAGGCATAATGACAGATCGAGAGGCTCGACTAGAAAGAATCGGAGGAGAAATTTTGTGTTATATATGGTGATCTTTCTAGTATCCGAATTGGGTCGGTAACTTCCTATTCTTATTTGTGACAAAAAAAAGCATACGAATATCACTCTTCTTCCATGAATTGATACTTATAAAGGGATTATCTTTCTAGTGATCCGAATTGGGTCGGTAACTTCCTATTCTTATTTGTGACAAAAAAAAGCATACGAATATCACTCTTCTTCCATGAATTGATACTTTAAAGGGATTACCTCAAATGAAAGAACAAAAATGGATTTATGAAGGTTTAATTACGGAATCACTGCCCAATGGCATGTTTCGAGTTCGTTTAGATAATGAAGATCTGATTCTAGGGTATATTTCAGGAAAGATCCGATGTAGTTTTATACGGATACTACCAGGAGATAGAGTCAAAATCGAAGTAAGTCGTTATGATTCAACCAAGGGGCGTATTATTTATCGACTCAACAACAAAGATTCGAATGACTAGGTGACCTTTTCAACACTCACACTACTTTCGTGGGGACTCGCATCTCACTATTGCAAGAGACTTATTTTCTTCCAAGGAATCGATTAAAAATGAAGGAATTTCAAATATGAAAATAAGGGCCTCCGTTCGTAAAATTTGTCAAAGATGTCGACTGATCCGTAGGCGGGGACGAATTATAGTAATTTGTTCCAACCCGAGACATAAACAGAGACAAGGATAATCCTTCGAATCTAAACTAAAAATCGACAAACAATAGAGGCTCTCTAGATGTCCAAATGATCTGTTTTAACATGAAATGGATATATCCATATATCTCTGACTCCCATTTATGAGATGATAAAATATGGCAAAACCTATTATAATAAGACCCAGAGTTGGTTCGCGTAGTAAAGGGCATCCTAGTTCACGCAGAGGTGGGCGTCTCGGTTCCCGTAAGAATGTTCGTCGAATACCAAAAGGGGTTATTCATGTTCAAGCCGGTTTGAATAATACCATAGTAACGGTTACAGATGTACGGGGTCAAGTGGTTTCTTGGGCCTCCGCTGGTACTTGCGGATTCAGAACCGCAAGAAAAGCAACACCATTTGCTGCCCAAACCGCAGCGGGAAATGCCCTTCGTCCAGTAGTCGCTCAGGGTCTGCAACAAGCAGAAGTCAGGATAAAGGGTCCTGGTCTCGGAAGAGATGCAGCATTACGAGCCATTTTTAGAAGTGGTATACGCGTAAATGTGGTACGGGACGTAACCCCTCTGCCACATAATGGCTGTAGACCTCCGAAAAAAAGACGTGTGTAACAATCAGAGTTGAACCAATTTCAAGTGCAAGAGAAATAAATGATTCAACGATCAAATAATAGTAATAGTACTATGCTTCGAGAGGAAGTAGCAATATCTACTCGGCCACTAGAGTGGAAGTGTGTTGAATCAAGAGCAGACAGCAAGCGTCTTAATTATGCCCGTTTTATTTTGTGTCCGCTTATGAGAGGTCAAGGCGATACGATAGGCATCACGATCCGAAGATCTTTGCTTGGAGAAATAGAAGGAACCTGTATCACACGCGCAAAATCTGAGAAGATACCGCATGAATATTCTACCATAGCAGGGATTGAAGAATCCGTACATGAAATTTTAATGAATTTGAAAGAAATTGTATTGAGAAGTAATCTGTATGGAACTCGCAACGCATCTATTTGTGTCAAGGGTCCGGGATACGTAACTGCTCAAGACATCATCTCACCGCCTTCTGTAGAAATGGTTGATACTACACAGCATATAGCTAGCCTAACGGAACCCATTGATTTTTGTATTGAATTACAAATCGAGAGGCATCGCGGATATCATATGAGAACACCAAATAACGCGAAAGATGGGAGTTTTCCTATAGAGGCTGTATTCATGCC